TAGCCTCAAAGCGGATCCTACATGGGTTACCGCCTTCATCTTTTTCCTAAAAAACTTAGGGTAACAGGTAGTCTTGAATAGGCCAAAGTGCCTTATAAGGTTATAATCCTTCGACGTCATCGCACACATATTTCTCTTTGTATTGTACCGGGCTAGTTCAAATCAAGATTCTCTTTTTCGACTCATACCTTCACTCGTTCACTTTATCTGCCTTTCTTGATAGAAGAAGGAGTTTAGTCTCCGGACATAGAAAGTATGCAATCACTTAGTCATTGTTATAGGACCCGCCTACTCGGACATTGCAGGTTGCTGGCATCCGAAAAGAAAGAAAACTCCTAGGCTATACGATCTCGACTCCTTGGAAGACAACAGAATCACCCATCAAAAAAAAGAACAGAAGTAAAAAAGGAAAATAAAATGGAACAAATAAGCAGAGAATAAATATATAACTTGGAAGAGAGCATCCTTCAGAGTCATTGTCACACAAAGAAAAGTAAGAGACTCAAACATTGGGTCCCTCTGTAAAGAATCACAGATATAGGCTTTTCTCTCTCATTTCTTCAAGGGCGCTATACTATAAATTCACCAAGATAGAGAATTTCTGCAGTAACGTAGAAAAGAGTAGGTGATTACAGTATAGTGATGCGTGCGAGCTTCCTTCTATCACGAGTGTTCGCCCCGGGGATAGGAAGGGCTGGGCTGTCAGCTCTTGTTTTCCTAGGTAGCGGATGTCCTTATAGAGCATATATGATGATGCAAGCTCTTGGGCAGTACTCCCCACTTTAGCTTTTAAAACTCACTTCTTAAACAAAGACATTTGAATGGCATAGCGATCCCCGCTGATGCTTTTTACCTCATTCTCGATATTGCACTACAAGACAAAGACCTGTTTTTTAGGCGAACCCCTAGTCTGTACTTGTGTTGGTTATCCTAATGGGGCACCCTGCCATCCCTTGTTCAAACAAAGGGTTATCCCTAAGGCTTGATAATTCATTAGCTATAGGTACCTAGGGTCCTTTGGGGGTGCCCTAGTGCTAAGGTTCATTCGATTCCTTTCTCAGTCAGATCTCTAGTCTGCATTCGAGGCTACTCTTTTGATCTCGCCAACTGCTTGGTTAGTCTCATTGTGCTTAGCAACTATGGACTCCAGGAGGACTCTGACTTCTCTTTAAACGAGACCACCAAAAAAACCTAATTAAGCTTCACGTAAGATAGCTAAAGTATGGTATCGACATGATTCTTCATGATAGAAGACCCGAAACACAGAAAGAGCTAGCAAAGTCAGTAGCAACCCTCGTTTTTGAAGACTACCTACTCCGCCTTTTTCTCACTCTTTTGGTGGGTTCATTCGAGATGAGAGGGTCTATATAGATTGTGTGGTGTCTATCTATCATAGGGACACTCTTGTTGATTTGATTGAGTTGGAGATGGTTGATTTCGATGTGATCCTTGGTATGGATTGGCTTCATGCCTGCTATGCCTCTGTTGATTGCCGAACTTGGACTGTTAAATTCCAGTTTTCGAGTGAGCCTGTTATTGAGTGGAGGGGGGGATTCTGCGGCGCCAAAGATTCAGTTTATTTCTTACCTAAAGGCCCGAAAATTGATCTCTAAATGATGTATCTATCACCTCGTGCGAGTCAAGTCCGATGATGTTGAGCCTCCTTCCCTTGAGTCTGTTCCGATCGTGAACGAGTTTCCTAATGTGTTCCCTGAGGATCTGCCTGGAGTCCCTCCTGATAGGGAAATCGACTTCGGGATTGATGTTCTTCCTGACACCCAGCCTATCTCTATTCCACCATATAGAATGGCCCTTGCGGAGTTGAAAGTGTTGAAGGAGCAGCTGAGGGACTTGTTAGAGAAAGGATTCGTAAGACTGAGTGTCTCTCCATGGGGTGCTCTGGTCCTATTCGTGTGAAAGAAGGATGGTTCTTTGAGGATGTGCATTGACTACCGGCAGTTGAATAAGGTGACTATTAAGAATAAGTATCCCCTTCCGAGGATTGATGACTTGTTCGACCAACTTCAGGGTGCCACTGTTTTCTCTAAGATGGACCTCTGATCAGGCTATCATCAGTTGAAAATAAGAGAGTGTGACATCCCAAAGACGGCTTTCCAAACATGGTATGGTCACTTTGAGTTCTTAATGATGTATTTTGGGTTGACGAATGCACCCGCAGCTTTTATGGATTTGATGAACAGAGTATTCTGGCAGTATCTCGACATGTTCGTGATTGTGTTTATTGATGACATTTTGGTGTACTCCAGAGATGAGGAGGAGCATGTCAATCACCTTATGATCGCTTTGCAGGCACTCCGAGACAATGAGTTATATCTGAAGTTTTCTAAGTTTGAATTTTGGCTCAAATCTGTGGCCTTCTTAGGCCATGTGATTTCTGGAGATGGAATCCGAGTGGATACTCAAAAGATCGAGGTGGTCAAGAATTGGCCTAGGCCAACCTCACCCACTGAGATAAGAAGTTTCTTGGGTTTATCTGGCTACTATCGAAGATTTGTTGAGGGATTTTCTTCCACATCCGCATCGTTGACCAAATTGACTCAGAAGAAGGTCAAGTTTCAATGGTCCGACGAGTGTGAGAGGAGTTTCCAAGAGCTAAAGACAAGGTTAACCACTGCACCCGTGTTGACCTTGCCTGATGGGACGGATGGATTTGTGATCTATTGTGATGCTTCGAGCGTAGGATTGGGATGTGTGTTGATGCAGAAGGGGAAATTTCTTATCTATGCTTCGAAACAACTTAAGGTGCATGAGAAGAATTACCCCACTCACGATTTGGAGTTTGTAGCGGTAGTGTTTGCTCTCAAGTTATGATGCCACTATTTATATAGGGCACATGTGGATGTGTTCACAGACCACAAGAGCCTGCAATATATCTTCACCCAGAAAGAGCTTAATTTGAGGCAGAGGAGATGGCTTGAGTTGCTTAAGGACTACGACATGAGCATCTTCTACCATCCAGGTAAAGCTAATGTGGTTGCTGATGCTCTTAGCAGATTATCCATGAGAAGTACTACCCATGTGAAGGAGGAGAAGAGAGAATTTGCCAAGGAGGTTCATAGACTAGCACGACTGGGAGTCCAACTAGATGAGTCAGGCGAAGGAGGAGTTCATGTGCACAATGGGTCTGCATCATCCCTAGTAGTGGAGGTGAAAGAGAAACAAGATCGAGATCCAGTCCTATTACAATTGAAGGATGATGTGCATAAGCAGAAGGTGTTAGCTTTCGCCAAAGGGGGAGATGGAGTGTTGAGGTATCAAGGCAGATTGTGTGTTCCAAATGTTGACGGGGTTCGAGAGAGGATCATGGCAGAGGCCCATAGTTCAAGATATTCCATCCACCCAGGGTCTACTAAGATGTACCAAGACTTGAGGGAAGTCTACTGGTGGAGCGGAATGAAGAGAGACATTGCCGAGTTTGTTTCTAAGTGTCCAAACTGTCAATAAGTTCAAGTTGAACACCAAAGAGCATGTGGAGTAGCTCAGAACTTTGAGATTCCAGAATGGAAATGGGCGATGATCAATATGGACTTTGTTACCGGTTTACCGAGGTCTCGTAGACAACATGACTCTATATGGGTGATAGTTGACTGGATGACTAAGTCAGCTCACTTCTTAGCGGTCAAGACGACCGACACTGCAGAAGACTATGCCCGGTTGTATATAAGGGAGATTGTTAGGTTGCATGAGGTCTCTTTGTCCATCATCTTAGATAGAGGAGCTGAATTCACCGCCCAGTTTTGGAAGTCATTTCAGAAGGGTTTCAGTACGAAGGTGCTCCTTAGCACAGCTTTCCACCCTTAGACGAATGGCCAGGTAGAATGTACTATTCAGACATTAGAAGATATGTTGAGAGCTTGCGTCATTGATTTTAAGGGTAATTGGGATGACCACTTGCCTTTGATAGAGTTTGCCTACAACAATAGCTTCCACTCGAGCATTCAGATGGCCCCATATGAGGAGGAAGGAAAGAGGGAAAACCAGGAAGAGGGGCTGGTAGTCTTGTCTTTATGGATCTTGATCCCAGGGACTTTCTATAAGAGAAGCAAAGTCAAGATATTGGCATCTAGCCACATAGAAGAACATCCAGCCACTAGTTCTGGGTCAACGGGAAGTAAGCAATTTGCGAAGGAGAGTGTGATGGCAGCATAAGTGGTAGCCGAAGGTAGGCTTTTGGCCTGCCCTTGAACAGGATCTCCAGCTTGGTATATAATATATATTTCCTATAGAACCTATCACTAAAATAGCCCTAGAGGGGGATAGGGCTAAGCGGAGCGAAAAGGGTTTTCCATGAGATGGGAAATGAAAACTATTCACCCCACACGAGGTTTGTGAATAAGTGGTTGTTTGATAATAAGCAAGGCTCGAACGAATGTGAGAGGAGCTCGACCATAGGGAGAGGAAGGGAGTAGAAGAGCACTTTCATCCCTTGCTCTCTATCGATTGCTCACCGCCGTCTCATCCAAAGGAATAGAACTGGAAGGCGAACTTCCCATCTGTTCCTGTCTCAATGTGACCATTAATAGCTTTCTCTATTGAAATGTAATCCAGTTCCGGCTTGCTGTTCAAAGGGTAAAAGGACAGAGGAAAGGGAATAGGTTAGGCCCGACTGATAAGGAGAGGTTCTGGTTCTTATGAGTAGGAGAAGAGGGGATTAGTAGTCCGAGTGAGAACCCCAAGCCTCAGTCCAGTCAGATAATATCCCTGACTTTGACATAGAAGGGAATCTCAACCATGTACACAAGAGCAGAGCGAAGTACGAGGGTCTGCAAGACTAATTGATCTTGGTTAATTGCGCAATTGAAGCGTGAGCTCAAGCAGAGCAGTTTCACGAAAGTACTCCTACACAACCAATAGCAGGAATCCCTAGCCCATTTTAATACACGGGGAAGACTGTTACGGGCACTAGGCTGGCAGGAAGGCAAGATGAATCTATCAAGCAAGTCAATAAGAATGCCCTCCTTCGGTGGAGCATTCTTCTCTTACGTCATTTGAGAAAAAGAAGCATGAAATGCTATAGAGCTGTGGGGTATGCATTCAATTCAAAGTCGGTAAAGCATGCTATAGAGTAGGGCGCTTCAACCTGGCCATAAGCCAAGCATTGAGAATTCCCGATTGAAGCTATAATAAGAATCTCACGAGAAGTCAAAGGTGCTATGTTAATTGCGTAATTGAGGGTCTGAAAGAGTGCGAATGGTTGAATTGATGACTTCGCTTCGATCTCTTCGACTGAACCTAAAGGAGACTTCGATCATTCAACTTTAGCTTCTGAAGGAATCATGTCACTTGGAATTCCGGAAAGTGAATCTTCTCTTCAATTCTTGCAGAACCTTTGTAGCACCTCCTTTCCTACGCTAGAGGTTGTAGAGAGGAGCGATATAGAGAAAGATCAGATGAAGGACATTCCATATGCTTCCGCTGTTGGAAGCTTGATGTACGCCCAGACGTGTACACGGCCGGACATTGCCTATGCTGTGTCGTTCGTTCCTCCACTTGTGGTTGTCTCGACTGCATTCTCTTTGGTATTCCCAAGCGAATGTGAACTATTTAACCAATCAGTAGCAGAATTCTAGATAGGCGAAGGAAGGTCAACTCTTTACACTTTGGAAGTCGAAGTAAACTCTTTGCCTTCTTGACTGCCAGCATCAAGACGTGCGGTTACCTCAGAGCAAACCTAGGAGAAGGAATCTATGTCTGGTTTTGAATGCCCCATTCTTTCCGCGAGTGGTTGGGTTGAAGAGCTCCTCATGTTCATACAGGAAACCGGTATAAAATGCATCAGATTTTATTTCAAAATGGATTGAAGGGATTCGATTGGGAAAGATCTAACTATGAAGGACTTGCTTCGGTTCGGGTCAAAGCAGGAAGCCAATGCACCTGACTTATACGAATAATAAAGCCAATCACACTTCCACCAATAAATAAGAGGTGCGGGGGATAGTGATACCCCTTTCAAGAAAGAACTCACTCACAAGACAAGAATGAGCAACTTTATGTTATGGGCGGCAGAGATTAGATTCTTATTCTTCTCTTCTTGGTACCAGCCTTGATATCTCAATCTTGCAAGGCACGACAGGCATCGGAACGAACTCCGCGGGGAGCCACTCTTTGGTCCAATAAAGAGACAGATCAGCATCCATAGAATCTATATAGATAGAGGCAGTCTGCCGATTCCTGCTTGGAGCTTCACTCGTACGCCCAAAGCCAACCCTTCGCTCTTTGCACACGGAGTAGCCTTTTCAGTCATGAAGAAGCGGTTTCGAGACATTTACTGAAGGCTTTTCTTTCAATCCCTTGATATGCCCTCTTACAATTTCAAACTCTTTTTTTTTCTTCCTCGGAACGAATGCTTGAATCCGCTTTTGTGAGAATAGCTCAAGTAGAATCTGTAGAATCTCTTTCTTTTTGGAGGGTTCCGGAATTGATAGAGTCAATATAAATTGAATATATATAAAATCGCCAAATCGTTATCTTATCTTTGTCTAGAGTAAGTTGGTGTGAATTCAACTACGGTAGAGGATCTACAATCATTAGCTCTGGTTCACAGGCAAGTAGTGAGTTTCACTCTTGAGAGATAGCCAGATAGTTGAGCTACCCGTAGCAGTCGTAAGGTAAGGCCTCTTTAGTAGCACAAGACAAGGCATTCGAGCAAAGACATGAATGAAGCCTAGCCTTTAGTTCACTTGCAAAAGAGAAGGCCCAGATAGAGTGCCTTTTTTTATTTATACAACGTCCTTACTCGAAAAATTCATTGATCAAGGATCTCACCTTACTCGTTAAAGTAAGCAAGTAAACCCTCAAAGTGCACAAGAGCTAAGCCTACTTCTCTAGCTACTTTCCTTACTGATTATTACTACTGTGCTTCGTCGTAAAAGAAAGGTCTACTTAGGAACAGGGGAAGCGATTGAAGAATAAGCCAAATACTCATTGCAGGGTGGCGCTGGACTAGGGCTTACTCGGCCTCATAGATCATGATGGTCAAGCCCTTTCTGTTGAAGAAGAAAGAGATTGACGAGTATGAAAGATGAGACAATCGATTTGGACCAATACGTATTCCAATTTCGATTTAGGCAGTGAAAGAGAAAGGAGATGGTCGAATGATCCCTATTTAGGTGAATCAAGATGGTATGAATCCCCAAGCGAAAAGAACTACGTGGTGGACTTGATCCTTCATTTTGGGTACGTAGGAAGCCAGCTAAGTTTACGCATTGGGTGCCAGTTCCAGAGCTAAGACTGAGTTCACGAAAGAGCTAATACTTGGCTAAGACTTATTGAGAAGGAATGGTAAGACGCTAAAGGACGCAGAAAACGGATCCAAAACGGACTTTTCAGGCTCATATGGTAAATCACCCATAAGGGAGGGCTATCGCACAAAACTACATAATAAAGTGTACCATTCTGGTGTCAATCCCATGTCAGCCTAAACCTTGTTGTGGATTGGTATATCCCTTCATCTTCAGATGAGGTAAGCGCAGAAAACAAGCTAAGCTAAAGCAGGGAAAGCGCTGGAGCCCGGAAAGTCTGTAGCTACTAAACCCCCAGAAGTACCAGTCGGATTTCCTTTTTGGCCTACTCTTTGGGCATTCAAAGAAGAGTTCTCCAGGTGTGGTGAATCTACTACATCTAAAATCCCTATTCCTGGGCATGGCTTTTAGCGACTTTAGCAGTATCAGAAAACGGGTTTCCAACCTGCGGAAAGCTACTACACCCTAAAATCCAGTATAGACTAAACACCCTAGCGGAAATATAGGAATAGGCAAAAATAGAATGTTCTCCTTCGACCTAGCTCTGTTTGTGAATCCAACATCTGAATGGACAGTATTCACACTGATAGATTGACTATATACACATGGATGGACTGTTTGACTCAGCCGGTAAGACGAAGAGAGGTTGCTCTAAATCAAAAAATTGTCCGAGTCAGAAGCATACTACCTTTGTGCCCTAGCCCTAAGCTTTTCACCTAGCCTGCCCGATCGATACGACCTTGACCAATAGTACCCATATGGTACTGAAACTAGATTCCAAGGAGAAGGTATGAAAGTAGATGTATGGGCTGCAAGAGAACTCCCGCTGGCAGGAATAGACCTAGATGCCCTTAGAACAGCGCCTGGCTAGCCGGGAGAAGAAGGGGATTACTAATTACTTTCAGACTGCAACTACAATAGGCTCTGGCTTTGCAACTCACACTGGATCGAAAGCAGGGAGTAGCACTAGTCTCAGGGGCATGCCCTGAATCGGTTCAACACGGAGGAGCCCTTTCTGCTGAGCTCGAGAAACCGTAGACTAAAAAGCGAGTATCTCTGGTGGCATTCTATCTTGAAGCGAATGCAGCGTAAGGTCGCTTGCGCCTTTCTTCGTTCTCCTCGCTCCGAACCTTATTCAAAGCATCGAGCAAAGAATATTCTATAAGACTCAGGAAGGAAGAAACATTTTGCGGTATCGTATAGTTCATTTAGGAGCGATCTGTTCATCCAACTATAAATATCGTAAATAAAGCAACTTTTACGCCCAAAACTCCCATGCCTTTCTTGGTTGGACCAAGCGATTTTCCCACAAGTCTTTCCTCATTGCAGAAAGCAGATATTTATGTTTCTTCAATCTTCAAACCAAATTCAGATTTCCTCCCTCATAGGAGGGCGGGCTACTCTTTATTCATATGAATAAGGATATCTTTCCTTGCCAGCGTGAGGGAACAAGCAGAAAAACAATATACCGTTGTCGCGAAGTTGATCTCAATAAAATGTCAGGTAAGTCACATGACTCATCCTGTTAGTCGAGCATAGCTAACGCTACCATGACGCTACGCCGCGCCTGCACTTCTAGTTAGAGAACGCACTAAAATGGGTCGAAAGCCCTACATTCTTTTTCAATTCGGATGGGCTTCCCCTCTTGTCTGGCCTTCACCATTGCATTGGCCTTCATTACTGGGGGAGTCGAATCCCAGATGATGCCTTGTTCGGGCTCATCGAGCTCGTCCTCTCCCCTCCCCGGGGGGGACTCTTGGATCTCTTTTTTTTATTCACCGCATGGGGAGGTCGGTACAAAATGCTCAACCCGGGCAGCAACCCCAAGGTCCCCTGCCCGCACCTTCCATAACGGAAGTGCGGTGGGTGATTTCTCATTTGACTTCCTCGCATCTCGATGCGGAGCGACATATTGTCCAGTATGTTCGATGAACTTGGAATATACACGTCCTCAGCGGCAAAACGCAGACAACTGATCCAATTTATGGAGGAGATGAATAATTTTCCTTTGGGGGAAAGGCCTAGGTCGGGGAAGAAGGCCGGAGATGCCTTGGCCAAACTTATTCGTGAGTGGGAAAGGGAACAGGGTCAATAGAACTTGGGAATCGTAATGTATAGGTTAGGATCATTTTTCCCGACATTCTGACACCAATCATTTCCGAGTGAGTATTACACCAAGAATTGACAAGCGGATTATTAGTTTAGCGCTAACGAGCAAGAAAACTCCTGCGCGTCTAACAACAAGGGGCTGAGTAAACTATTCAATCAAATCCCATACCTTTCATCTTAATAAACGCATGACAGCTTTTATGCCAGTTTCTGTTCTGAATCAAAATAGAATGGGATTTTTTTTTATGTTGTTTGTTGGCGAGAATGGTTATGTATTTAGACTAGTAAGCTCCATATTTGAGCTTCCTATCCATACTAAGGATGGGGTTGTCGTTAGCACCTCCTGGCATGCATGAGTTTCCTTCCGGCGTAGCGGACTGAACGACTGGAGTGACTCTACGAAATTGATGATTCATTCGCCTATCAGAACCTCGTCGAGTACATCGAGAGTGATCTCGAGTTCGAGGAGTTGTTGTCATAGTTAGCAGCATGGGAGTTGACAACTGGGATGTTGGTTGACTTTGGTCGAGTACAGATAGAGTGATGACCCCTAGTCGTGTTGTCCGTGAGGAGTTCGAGTTGTGACTCTCCCTATTGCTAGGTCGATTTCATCTCATTTTCATGCATAGCTATTATAGTCAAGACCGAGTTCCTCCCTCTCGGCTCACAAGAGATTGCCTGGTGTCCGATCACCCACTCCTCCGTTCCGTAGAGTGGTTGTCCGAGTAAGCTAGCAGTGAGGCATTTCGCATCTATGCAGCTAGTTCCGGTCGTTGATGACTGACTCCTTCTATCGGCGATTGAGCGCAGAGCAGCCGTTGGTTGTTCGTCTTCCGGTCTGACTGACGAGAGTTGGTGTTAGCTTGGCCTCCGCCGAACCTGAGTGAGATAATGGAGTGAGTAGTAGTTCCTCCTCGTACGTAGCTAGTAGTGTGATCGTCTGGTGTTAGCTTGAGTCCGCCCCGCTATGAGAACATAGCGATGATTTCCTCTCAGTCGAAGAAGTCGAGCAATTCCCTGAGTTCTAGTGAGTGAGCCGGATGGTGTTGACTTCGGGGGGTCACGCTATGTCCAAACGTCATAGCTTTCCGACTCAACTGAATGAATGCCGAAACAACAATCGTGCTCTGCGCTTCCCATCAACTTCGTTAGCTTCCTTCGATCGAGTGAGTTCCGGTATCGTTAAATCAATCATGCAAGAAAGATCATGCAATCATAGCGAGACAAGCAGTACTCAGCGCTATGCGCAGAGCAGTTGACTTGATTGACGAAGACTTAGCATACCCTCTAGGAGGGTTTCGTAGTTCTTGCTCCATTTATTGAGGCAACCACCTATGCTTAATCCCATGAATCGAGATCTCACTCTGGAGGAGAAGAGTTGACAACTCTGACAGGTTGCTTCCCCGGATGATGGATCTCGAGCCTAGTCACAACGACGCAATTGTCAGGGGCGCTAGCTAGCTACCACGAACTCAACCTCGGTCTTCGAGTCCTCACTACACGGGAAATGCATGGGACGTCAATGGAATCAATTTGCCGGATAAGAAGTGAGTCTGACTTAACCAGGGATGTCAAACCAAACACACCCGGGCAGTCAACCTGACAGTCAAGTCGAGTGAAGGGGGTCTTCCGAGCGAGTTGCAGCAATCCCTCCCCAATAGTTTCGCTATAGCGACTTCGTACCTTTTGAATGCCGTCGGTTGTCACCTTTATAGCGATAGCGAGTCAAAAAAGATCTTTCGATCAGAAAAGAAAGAGCTTTCCCCTAATCTCTACTACTCCCGTCAAGCAATAGACCTAAGACCCCTTTGCTGCAGGTAAAAGGTAAGGAAGAACCAAAGTAGTTAACCGAGTCGTGGCCGGCAATGCTTGGGCAAGAGAGTCAATCAGTCTTTAGTAGAGTGCCTTCTGATCCTTCGATTGAGGATAAAGAGTCCTTCGTTCCACTAATAAGAATAACCACCTTGCTTCTCTTCTCTGAAAAATTTTCTAGTTGGATGAAAAGAGCGCGCCTAAAAGCAACCTTTTTCTTATATACGATACCACCCCTTGCTTCCGCCAATCCACTTCTACCGAGCATTGACCCGCGAATTCTTTCTACATTTTTATAGGGAAAGCGTGGTGAAGTAAGAAGCAGGAATCCGCGTATCCATCTTCAAGGTTGAGTCCCGTCACGGATCACTTTCTATATCTATCTTTTAGAATAGCATAGAATAGCAACTTTTTTTCCGCCTTTGAAAATTGTCACCTTCATGAAACACACACCTGGTCGGAGCTGGCGTAAAGCCTTGTTATAGCTAATACAGTGACTCCCGCGGGTATAGGCGTTCACCCTAATCTGAATCTCCTAACCGAATTGCTGAATCCGGGGAGTCAACTCTACATGGAGGGTACTCGAATCTTACTTTCATGGAACTGGGGTGTTGGATGATTTCTTCTTTCTTTTTTTCGGGGAAGAAATGTCCATTATAGATTGCTCACTTCCTTACCGGCTGAAGCGCTTGATCTAGAACCAGCTTTTGACCTATTTGAAATAGTGCTTCTTTCAAACTTTCCCGCTGGATGTAAAAAAACTGGGTTTTTCACCTTTTTCAACTAGTTTTCCAAAGAGTGTAGAATACTGCGAAGTACTTTAAAAAGAGGTATAGATACTGGCTTCCTTAAGATCGGTCCCTCTCATTAGTAAAGTTATTTCATTCTTCGCTTTTTAGATTTTTCACTCCGTAGTAAGGAAGCGGAGAGCTGATCTGATACGAGAGTAGCGCTTTATGAGGGAATAAAAAGAGACAGAGACTCCCAATAAGTCTGCCACAAGCGAGAACGAGAATGGGACTATTCAATAATCCTCACCTTACAATAGAAAACATAACTAGACTTTCTCAAATGCAGGATGTAATTCCAGAAACTCCAACTCCCACTGCAACTGGAAGGGATTACCCCTCTACGACTGATGGCTTGAAAGACTCTTACTTGGATTGAGAATTTGCTTTCTCAAAGGGTAACTGGTATTGAAACTAGATGCCCTCTTTTCGAGAACTGCATATGCCTAGAAAGAATCGAAGGCTATTAGGAAGTCAAAAGGGATCGAGGAAGACACCAATCCCCTTCTTTTACCACCTCCGGGTCTTACTATAAATAGAAAAGCCTCAAAAACTTTATTTAGGCAAACGCCTCCACCTGGACAGGGGTATTCATTATATATAGAAAGCATCGCCCTTTAGTAATTACCCTAGCGCCTTTTTCCTTTAGTAATTAATTTCTTTAACCTCTTCATCCTACTCATGTTGAAGTACCGCCGATTTAAGGCTGGAAGGACACACAACCACGAAAGGAGAAAGTCCAAGAGATGCTTTCCTTAAGCTGGAGCAGCTAGAATCTTTTCTTTAAGCCGGTACCACAACACGAACCACGACCACGAAGGTCGAAGGCACAGGACTCGCCGCATTGGCAAATCGTTTCCAGCCTATTTTTCTTAAGGGGAAGGGGAACGAACGTAGCTAATTGGCAAAGAAGCTAGCTGGACTGAGCTGCTCCAGACTTGTTTAATCGGTTTTGTTAATTGGCTGCACTCCCGGCTCAGGAGAGAGTGACTGAACTACCCTACCTTGTAGGGGTAGGCCTAAGCCCAATGACCTTACTCAAGTACCAAGAGCAGCTAGAGTAAAGGCGTAATTTTCACCTCCAACAGACTTTACTTTACAAAGGTGGATTTCTCTTTTTTATTATCCCAGTAAAGGAGAGAAGAGTAATTTAGAAATTAAAGGCTCTAAATCCCCCGGGGGAGTAATATAGAAAGAAAAGACAAAGAAATAAGAGCCGAAGCGCTAACTCTGACAGACAGCCGAGTGAAAAGAGGTATTAGGGGGAGTCGCTCTGAAAGAGAGCCCTTTTGGGAAAAGAAAGTCTTCAATAGGTAATACTAGTGATTATTCTAAGAGGAAGTAGCTCATACTACCGGGCATTTACATACGCCTAATCAAGGGGCGGTTACACCAACAAAGATAGAGAGGAGGAGAGATGAGACTCTATAGCAAACGATGAAAATGTAGGGGCTAACTTCAATAAATTCTATAAATATAGATATGATTCACCACTAGCAAATACGAGTGAGAAGAACTCTACACCTTCGGAACGGTAAGGGAAGAAGATCCCTTTTTTCCTTGAGCATTTGAGCAAAGGACTTTCACGACACGGCTAAGAAGGCATAAGTGCTACTACTTAAATATAATAAAATAAATAATGAATTTGCTTCGTTTCGATGGACTCGTTGTGAAGCCCTTATCGGCGGTTTCGAGCTCCTGTTGGGTTCAACCCCATTAGTGTTGGTATTTTTTTCGTGTTCTAACCAACCCGGAGAGGTTCAAATCTAATCCCCCAGTTCTCTGGGAGAATGCAATAAGAGCACAAAGAAGCGAATCCTTTAACAATAAACCCCCCAGTGCAAGACCTCTGGCAGCTCAGTCTAGTACAATCTCAGATCCGGAGTCGTCTATCCGAAATCAAAACACTTGAGAAAGAACTTATAGTAGCGACAAGGATTTCCTCTTAGGTATCACCTAATAAGAAGAGAGGATAGGATCTTTGAACGAAAGAGCATCGACTGCAACAATGCATTTAGCACCGTAGTTTAGAACACCTCGAGTCGAAAGGTAGTGAGGGGAGTCTGCCTCTATACTTTCCCTCTATGCCTCTTTCTATGTACAAGAAATCCTAGTGCAAGCTATCGAATGACACTCTATACGTTGCTTATAATAAGTCTCTTTAATCAAGCCTTTTAAAGCAATCAATCAAGAGCGTAAGCTTAAGCTATAGAAAGACAAGACCGGCGTCTTCAATCCGGTCGAGCTCCTCATTCCTCAACTATGGCAAGAACATTCAATAACATTCAATGGTCTGCGATCTCCCTTCCTCAAAGAAAGGAGAAGAAGCTATCGAAGAGTGTCTTATAGAAAGAGTATAAATAACATCTCCAAACAAAAGTCAATCAACGAAGCCGAGAAGGAACGGAATTGACTTATCATAGGCTGCCCTTATACCGGATTAGGCAAAGATGACCAGATAGCTCCTATTATAGCTATATTGGTAACCCACCTTAGTAATACGAACACCCTTTACTGATATTATCTTTAACTTACCTGTTGGTCTTCGCTTCGACCACCCGCACTTGAAGCTTACCTGGTCTTTGACCACCCTTCACTCGCCCTGGTCCACTGCAAATTCAAGATTTCAAGAAGGGCTGCCTAGCCTACTTCTCTTACTTCTCCTGGCTCAACCACCTAATGGCATTTCTTCTTATTCTCTTCGAGTTCTACTCGCTAAGTTCGGCTAAAGGCTCACAACTATCGCTCCTCCAAGCTTGAAGGAATGAATCCATCGTACGGATACTTTCGCTTTCTTTTGCTCTAGAGAAAGCCCTTTCAAAGAGGCTCTCATGTGTGATTACCCATTGACCTTTATTAAGAGGTCTTTTGGCTTAATCAAGTTGGAGTATACTTTCTCTTTGCCTAACCGCACATTCGCGGAGAGCAGCCTGGAAGTCGGCCTCCGTTAAGCAAAAAGTATTTGCCTTTCTAAAAGTGGAATTCCGCGCTTTAGCTTTCCACTTTGGCTGCTGCTTCCCACAGAGCTAGGTAAGTCATATCTTTCCACTTTCGATATCAGTATCCCCGGATTTTCTTTCAATGGTGGGGGTATTTTGCTATTGTTGCAGCGGAAGTAGTTCAATCGGGACAAGAAAATCATCCAAGCCATCAAAAAAGGTCGCTTAACCATAAAGAGATGAGCGATTGTCTCTCGGCTCGGGTATTCCGTAAGTTCACTTTATTCATAAAGGCATAATTCTTTCCCATCCGGCTGGAAAGTGACGGTCTGAGTCTTCGATCCTTATGGTAAAAGGTAAAAAGAGGGTTCTTACTTACTCTTCTTACTAACTATAAATCTATAAATAATATAAAAAGATTGGATAGGAGGTTGTGCTCCTTTTCTTCTAGCGCTGCGAATGAGAGAATTGACCTAAGAAGTAATTAGGTTAGTCTTCAGTCTATCGTTCTATAGCTCTGATCCTGGTGTAAATAGCATGATTACTCCATCATCTCTACTTGACTATCCCACCTCGAATTGCATGTCTTAAGCATAATGGGTAGGGCATTTCTTCTTCCTTGGTCGATGCTTAATGGGAGCGGACTGTAGTAAATTCGTTGGCAATATGTCTACGCTGGTTCAAATCCAGCTCGGCCCCATAATTCACTGATCGGCCATGAGCCAGAAAAATTCCACTGATTGCAGGAAGGAAGCAAGATTCTCTTCTTATCTTAGGCGTGCAGAAAGAGAGGAATCCCCTCCAAAGGTGTGATCTAGCAGGGTTTCTTGGCTGTAGAGAGGGGATGGATGTCAAGGTACCCCACTTTAAAATCCTCAAATCCTCTCAGAGGATATTTTCGCGCCAGTTGGAGTCTATCGGAGAGCAACTCCAAAGCAAATGGGGCTGATTAGAGAAGGGACTTTTTTATCCTTCACCACAGGTGGACTTCTTTCTTCTTGGTTAGCGCTCATTTTTTCCTTGTATACGCTCCTGTCTTCAGTGCCCCCCGCAGAAATTGGATATCAGAGTTATAGAGTTATGCAGTCCTATTTTCTGGCTGCAAGGCCAGGCCCAATGCTTGCTACCGCTCTCTGCCCTTCTATGTACCATTTATAGTCAAAATGGATGCTTGGCATATCTACTGACCCGACGAAGCTGACGTAATTCTATCCATAGCTGTCTGTACCGCTACCTCTAGACCTTTTCCTCGCTTTGTCACTATTTGAAGAGGAAGAATTCGTTTAGTCTGAACGAAACGGAACCACCGAAATCAGACCTGTTGATGTGCCGTCCTCATGTAGTGGTGTCCGTGGTTGCGCTATGATCGGCTGTACCGCCCGCATGCGTGAATCTTTGAAGTTTTTACTCTATTTACGACTCTGCTTGGGCCAGTGATCAATATGCCCTAGTTTACTCCGTCGGGAGGTTCACCATTACGAAGTCTGGAAAGAGGGTCCACTGCGCATTTATCGAACAAAGCTTCTTCTCGTCACAATCGTTCAATCTAATTCCGTCAAACCCGCCTTCTTGACCAAGTAAAGCAACTCCAACTGTCACTGAAAAAAGTTCGAAGGCAGATGAAATTTCATCTGCAACTGGCTAGAAAACTATTCCTAAAAGTAGGACTAGTGTGGGAAGTACTTTTTTTTTTCCTATTTCATTTTCTTCTTTCAGGCTATAAAGCACTAGCACTAAGTTACTTACGGAATCTCAAATCTTTCTCGACGCCGAGTGAAAGAGCTAGAACTGCACCTAGAGTCCTCACGATTAACAAAAGCAATTGGGAAACGATCATGATGAAATTGATTTTTGCGAGCAGTAATCTGCTCTTTCGCCACATCAAGGTGACAGGATTCGAACCTATGGCCCTCTGTACCCAAAACAGATGCGCTGACCAGACTGCGCTACACCTCGTCTCACCACCCCGAAGCATATAGATCCACCCGATCGATGAACACTCAAACCGAACTCGCCCATCCTTTTGGGCACAGGGATGCGAGAACCAATCCGAGTAATCAACCGCTTTTTTTTGAATCTGCCTCAAGCAAGCCACCCCAACCCTACCGCCAAAAAGCCGTCCGTATAGTGCAGGAGCGCTCACATTTTTTTGCTTACTCTTTCACTTTCATTTCGAAATCCGGCTCGCTCCCGGCTACGGTTTGGACCTTTCGCCTGCTTAGAAGTGGATTCGAACCACTGACACAAGGATTTTCAGTCCTTTGCTCTAACCAGCTGAGCTACCTGAACCACTTTCCTAAAGTCTGTTTTCTTCATCGAATAGCGCCCTACCTTACCACTTGACTAGTAAGGGAAAAGCCCTTTACTAAACTAAGAAAATCGAATAGATAGGCTTTTTTCGCTTCTTCGTCAAGCTTTCGAGCAGCTCTTTCAACTGCCGCCTAATCCCCCAACATGCTCAAGAACCGAGAGCCGTCCAGGGACTGCCGGAGGGAGCTTGCTTATAGAAAGAAGATAGGCCAGAAAAACAAGGTGCAACGGGCTCTCCGCTCCTAGTCACTAAGAAGTGCTATTCTGTCCTCCGGGGGACTGGACTCCACCAAGAGGTTCTTTCTCTCACGTAATTTCGCCCGCCCGTTTCATTTCCGTACCGGAGGAAATGGGATTCGAACCCATGATACAATCTTCTTGTATGTCGATTTAGCAAACCAATGCCTTAAGCCACTCAGCCATACCTCCAAGTTGTTGATCGGAATGGAATTGGATGTGCCGGGTTTGGTTGCTTGCCCGAAGGAAGGGCTATCTGATCCGATCAACTACGTAAGCCGTAGCGCGCTAGCGCGCGTACTCTTCCTCTATGAGCGAGACTCCATCCAAATCTGCCACTCCTTGGGCGAGGCCTTCTGTTCTATGAACACCCCACCACTGAATGATTCACTTTCAAGTTCTCGCCTCCGACCCGGGAGAACACAGGGTCAAGCCAAGCCCTGACCCGCCTAAATGGAATTCATATCTCCTTCGTCTGGTCGAGAAGGGAGGGGAACTGGACTCTGCCTCTTCTATTACATTTACATTACATTACGGAGAAGTCCATTCTCGTCATGATCGATCCACGTCCTAGCGTAGTGCCCGGCTTGCTTAGCAACCAAAGCTAGCTTACTAAGGTAGTTTACTTTTTCATTTTGAAAAAAGAAGGCGAAGGGATTTTTCCTTGATTGCACGAGCTAGCCAGCAAGCCAGCAAACCCCCCCTTACTCACCTCAACATCTATAAAAAAAGCTCTTTCTCCTTTTCATTTCAGAATAATAAGGTAAGCATCCAGCTCTCGATCCAGAGCTACTGCTTCAAGAATCAACTGAGCTCAGGAAGTCAGGTTAAGACGTCGACTTTGACAGGGGAGATGAAAAAGAATTCCTGTCTTTAGAAGTAAATCCCACTAAACTAGACTTGTACGCTTGACATGAAAAGTAGAGGCAAGCGGAGTCAAAGGCCGAGCCTCAACCAGCAAAGGGGGACAGCCATGCCAATCCAAGCACAGTAAAAGTGTGCCCACTCTACCTTTCTTTCTTTACCCTAGACTCCGTTCTTCAAGGAGACCCATGTGCATTTCCTCTGTTCTGTGCTCGCTACGCCCTTGTGCCTTTAGTTGAAGTATAGGTCGTCGATTCAATCTATCTTGATGGGATTTTTCTAGTAGGTAGCGAGAAGACTAGTAGTATCGACAAGAGGCTACATCAATAGCTGAAAATTTCGGGTAGGGTAGGCTTGGAGTCAGAAGTCCTATTCTTCCCAACCAAATAAGCACTTTTGCAAAGTTCACCTTCCCGCGGTCAAAACAAGACTTACGGATAACAATCAGACCTTACCAGGGACAGGGACCAGACTATAGAGCCTAATTAAAAAGAATTCGGGCTTGCTTTTTCAATTCACATCTATGAGCGAGGATTCCTCTATCTCTTGCTCGCTTCGATCGGACTCTGACAGCTTAGGGAAGAATGATGGGTCGCTAACAAGGCCCCTAAATGACCGCTCAGAAGGCCTACCTGTTTTTTTTCCCAATCTGTCACTTGCTCGTCCCTCTCTCATGAAAATGGTCTCTCCTCTCCTCTCGCTGTCAGGTTTGGTTCTTGTTCCAGGTTGGGTCTCACTGTTTTATTATTGATTGTCCCATGGTTAGAATACGCTTTTTTTCGCTTGGTTATCTTAGAAGGGTTAGCTACGTCCCGTTGGGAACCATGAAACAACTAACACCCTATCTTCTACTCCGTACTATGAGATAGAGGCAATGAAATGGGAATTGCAACGCACTATTCGGTCCAGCCCCAATCTACTTTCCTCTTCCGAGATGCCTTCTTCACTGGCCAGGCAAAGGATAGAGTCTTGTCTTCCTTCTACGATTCCGAACTTTGTCCTAAGAGCTGATTCGTTCAAAGACAGGAAAGACAGTTTCGAAAGCAGAGACATAAACTGGGACAGGATTACTACTGGCTTGAAAGCGGCGTGACTCACTGTGATTGGAATCCGACTTCCTTGTGACCCGCTTACTTGCTTATGTTGTACCTCTTCCTTTGCTAACTCCGCCTGTATTTGAGCATGAACTAATCTATCACTTCCCTCCTATCTCTTAAAGCTTTTACACTTGACAGTTCCCCTGACCACCCGGACGACCGGAGTAGAAGGGGGATGCCCTTTAATTAAGCAAAGAACACACCGAAGCTAGACAGATTGGAAAAGCCCCTTTATGGAAGGACCTATGTAGAAGCTCATTCCGGACAAAGGAAATCTCTGACACAGATTTAGGCTTCTCCGATTGAGAAAACTCCGACAATTACTTTTATAGTAGCTGCGAGCCTAAGATCAAAGGCAGTTCCAAAAAGGAGTTCCCTATTTCCAGCTTGAAAAAGTAAAGTCTCAGTGCCAGTTGTAAGGTTAGGAAAGCCAGGTATGATGAAATCCTCTTTTCGAATAGGAATTGATTCATACATCTTCAGATAATGCAGTAGTATAGTACCAAGAGACCCATTTAAGCCACTGTGTTACCCATCTGAGTAATACAGTACGCTCAAGAATCTCTCGCTCACCATCAAATACCAACTCTTCTGGGAAGAGCCGTATCTCCTTAGGTTTCAATTCCTTTCGGAGATAATCCACTATCTTTCCCTTCAGATAAGGATTGATTGGGTTTCCCCTCCCAATCCAAAATTCTAAAGGTAGTGGATGTAACCTACCTGGCTTACGAGCAGCAGCCTTCAATCTTTCCCAACGTTTAGATTGGGTCGAGAAAAGGCGCGATCGGACTCTATATCCTGCTCCTCCCAGTCTTTGTAAAATTGACATACTCGTTGAATATTTGACTGAGATTCCACACAGACCTAGAGTCGTCCTGCAAGAAAGCAGTAATCTAAGAGATATAGGAGACAAATCCTTTTGCATAGATTTAGTCCAATACCTCTTAGCAAACTCAATGGTACCATTATCAGATATTATCGATTTTGATTCCGATATGGTAACACCAAGTCTATCCAATAGCTTTCTATACTGCTGTGCCACATTACTATCGGTGATTAGGATATCATCACCTAGTAAGGCATAATCAGAAAATGGGGTTGTTCTCTTTGGGTATGCATGCTTTGCTGCCAACCACACTATGTAGTGGTGGGACAACGAAAAGAGGGACCAAGAGCCGTAGTAACCCAAAGGCTGTCCAGTAAGAAAGGCTATCTCATGCATTTTCATAGTAAGAGGTTTTCCTACTAAGAAAGTGTTGAGACCCAATGTTGACTATAGAAGATGCGAGTATATCTCCCCAAATACAGGCCATGAGGGAGTATATAACGCTTAATGGCCAACGATCTGTTGCTGATTTGAAATCAAAAGAGAAAGAATTCTGTCTCTTCTTTGATTTTAATAAATGCAACGGACGTTCCTGGTCAAAAGTTCCATCACACGGTAAGTGTGATAGGACCTTCATAGCCCAACAGTGGACAGGAAACAAAAATCTTTGCTTTACGTAATTACATATTGCAAAGATTCGTCTCTTACCACCACCCTCAATGACCTGAGCTAACCTACCTGTTACTAATGGAACTTTAGAATAAGCCCCTAAAAGGGAACTAAAATAAGGACCTACAGAGGTCTCAAAATATTCTAAAGCTTCATTAGCAAACTTGGCATTATTGCGATCAAAGGAGTAATATACCATCTTTGACCATAATATACCAGGTGAAAAGAACCCATCTGGAATTGAATGAATTTTCTTTATATTCCAGATAAATGCTGCCAATTCATGCTTAAGATTCACAAAAATATTGTGGTCTTTAGCATATTTGCTAGCTACTTTATCGACTGTATCGTCCACTTTTAAATCAAAACTACGGACGAAATTGTCGAATAAAGGGGTACTTTTCCAAGTAGGCTCCCAAGACATACCTAATTCCAAGGGTATATCTTGAAGATGTGGTAAATAGATTGGTTGAAGTTCTTTAAAAGAGGTTTTAATCTCTCCTAAGACTTCTAGAACACTACCAATATCAGGGTGAGGCGTAGCAATAGATGAAAAGGTTGCCTTATTCACTTTCTTAGCAACCAGAATCAGCTTTGCCAAACCAAACCATGATAGGTACATTCGAACCAAAAGATCACCATGATCAGACCTGGAGCGTATACTTTTACGTAACACTGCAGGTATGATTGTGGGGATACCACACCTGGTCAGGGAAATTGGAACGGAAAGGGAATCACCTTTTTGGTAATTACCCGCCTAATAACGCTGCAGGGATACTGCACACTCTTTTAAATACAAAGCAGTGAACAGAAAACCGGATTTCCGTTTCAAGGTCACTACCTTTCTAACAAAGTCACAGCCCGCAAGGGCGATCTCTTTGGTCATGGAAGCAGTGGCGATTAAAGGAACTCGAAAGAGGAGACCCTTTAACCGTCGGACTTGTTCAAACAAGCCCCGCCAGGAGAACTTTGGTGTTCTTTCGATCGCACTGAAGAGGATTTTCGTAATCATAATATTATTATATCCAAATCGTGTGAGCAGAAAGGGGCAGCAAAGACTCCACTCTCCCTATCGGACTAAACTAGTCAGTCTCGGGGGAAGGCGCCTGGGTTCCAACCAGGGGTTCGGTTCACAAAGACACTAGCTCTAGTATCACTACTAGAGGAAGCGCCAGAGTGAACTGGAGATTGTAATAAGATATTCGAATTGATGAGATAGGTACCATAAAACTGTCTGTTTAACTTTATGGACCACACTCACCAATCCACACCCTTATTAATGCTCCGTTCGACATCATTAGAATAACCAAGACATTCTATATAACTACGTGCTCGGAATATCCTAATAGGAAAGTTGGAAGACTTTCCTACTGGAGTTGTGTAACTCCAGATGATGCCATAAAAAGCCCTTCCTCGGATTCGAACCGATGACTTTCTTAGCCTATTTCTAAAGGGCGAACTGATCAACTTGCATGTGTTAAGCATATAGCTAGCCTTCCTTCTGAGCCAGGATCAAACTCTTCTTTTGACCATGATTGAGCCCTGCAGTGGTAGAACCTAGTGAACCAGACATACGACTGGAAACCTGAATAGCCCTTCTTCTCTTATGAGATTTCTAGGCTAGCTTTTTCTCGTACTATACCATCTATACCATCCAAAGAAGTAAGGAGAATTCTCATCCCGGTGCCAAGTAAGCCAAGCCGGCAGCGTCAGGGATAGGGTACGGGTCTTTCTAATGAATTTACATACTGATGAGCCAAGATCAAAAGCTAGAAAGGGTATTTTGGTAGTAAAGAGAGAACCCCGATCAGTAGATAGAGATGGCCTTTAGCAAGAGGCTCAACCGATAGTCCAAAGGTTCTAGACCCAGACGGTTATAACGAGACTAATAAGTAGAAAGTACACGCCCCTTGCATTTTACTCAAGCCCTAGAAACGTCTGAAGCCTATGCTTTTGCTTCGGAGTTCGTGTCGGCGGGAGGGTCCTCGTTCATTTGTTTCCAAAACTCTAGGAGAAGGGTATCCCATTTTATGAAGCGGATTCGACTGGAGATGGGTATTCAAATGTAGATTCAGTAGATTCATATGCGTCCGCCCGTATCCGCAGATGAAGATGAGGATTTAGCTTCTTCGGGAGATTATGGAACAACGGATTCTTATTCTTTTGATGGCGGGTGAAACAGTGGGCAATTCTATATTATATAGTCTAATTGAGAAGGGCATGCGTCTTTTTCTGCGCCGGTTTTGCTTATCTTTTGCAGATACGTCTACTTTCTCTCCTTTGGTTTGCGGCCCCCAACTGGAGCTATTGCTTGTCGGCTTCGGGCTCTTAGCCAACGGTTACCGTCAAACCCTTCCACGGATCACTCACCTACTTACCCTGAGACCAATGATCTTGAAGCAGAACCAGCTCCACTGATGATCATCGCGAAATCACACTAAGAAAGGTAGATGGGAACAGCGCATAAACGGCTTATTCCTAATTCCTAAGGTAAAAGGGTTTCCCTTAGATTATGCCTTTCCACTAGACTAAAAGAAGACGGTGACTCTACGAGGAATCAGGCTTATAAAAGAAAAGGAGGGACTCAAAATATCCACAGCTATTGTCAAGCTTGGGCATACTAAACAATGACCCAATTGAGACCGTGGCCACACCTTGATAAAACAGTGATGATGTGGTCAACCCTGGATACGTGGCTCTTCGATGGGGGAAGGACCACGCTAGTCGTCTGAGTGTGTGGTGTGTAGTGGGTGCGTCTTAGTGTCTTCTTACTACGAAAAAGAAATGATAAAATAGTAGATTCTCATTCTCGAAACTCCACTCGTTCTCTCCTTTCTTTCGCCTAAACAATTTCATTGCCTCACTCCGCTCGCCTCCAAAAACTTATTTCGTTCGCCTACAAAACCACCTTTCTAGTCGAGCGCACGAGAAGACCCTGTAGAAGTCCTCCATCCATATGTTACCGACCTGACCATCCATCTATCATTGGAATCAAAGAAAAAGAACTTCAGAGTGGTCACTTCCCTCTTCTTATTACTGCAAATAGCTAGGTCAATTGCCTTGGTTTTTCCATACAGACAGCCTTGATACGAGATCCTCCTAGCCTCTGTCTATATTTTAGGTCTCTGTTTGCCCTTTCCCGCCAGCTTAGCTATGTGCTTGGTGTCAGCTACTAAGCCCCTTTTGAAGGGAACCCGACCTACCAACATACTTTAGTAAGTAGTTAGCTTAGTCAGTGAATTCGGTGAATAAGCGCGTGGAACTCTTGCTTGTTTGATGCTTTCCAGTGGTAGTTGCGTCAAGCAGCATAAGCGCTTACCTGACCATAGGTGTAGAGTGTAATAGGGCCATTTTCTCTTTATGAAAATGGGGAGTCAGATCCCCAATAGGAAGATAAAAAGAGAACCAATCTCATTCGTGACACACGTTGATTCGAACAAAGTACTTCTTTACTCTTTCTTATTCTTAGGATAATTACCCCCACTCCGAAATAGCTGCAATGCCGGCATGCTGATCCGCGATTACTAGCGATTCCAACGAATTAAAGTAAAGGTTAATGGCCTTAACTACTTAACCGAATCTCTCTCCCTCCCTTTTTGGCGCCAAAAACCTGTCAGCCCAGCCAGGGCGCACAGAGGTTTGTCCCGGGACATAGTAAAATCCAAAAGCCGGCTTACCCGCTTTCCTTTCCTGGTCCTTTTCTTGGCCATCTTGCTGCTCAGGAACCCCCGGCGCCGGCGGCTTAGGCACTTCTGACGCGCGGACGGGGAAAGATCCCAACGAAAGTCAACAATCTTTTTCTGCGAGTGAAAACCCTAAAAAAAAATGCGAAGGGATCCTTATGCTCAATTAGTTGAGGACGCACAACAAAAAACTCTCAAAATCCAGGGTGTAATAGACGAATTGGAAGAAGAAACGTCTTCCATGGACAATGTGGATGAGATCATAAGGAAGTTCTCAAATAAGCGTCGAACCCAAAGTTCCACTACAACCAAGGAAAGAGATAGATCACATCTTGGCCAAATGGGAATCCTAGGTATAGGCAAGGGTGGGAGGGATGAGAGAGCAAGCTTAGTGGGGGGCAAAGGCAAGAACATCCGAGCAAAGCAAGCCCGGCAGGGTATGATGAAAAGCTCTCACCAGGATTGTCTTTCCAGATCGATTGATCAACATTTCCCTCTTTGTGATAGCTGAGAAGCGTTCTAAATACTTTTAGACAAGGAGAGAGTTCCAACAAAGACGCGATCTTCTGCAACGGAAGCTAACGTGGATGTTCCACCGGCACCGGGGTCACGATCATCGGAGCAATCAACGGAGTCTTTCCTTCAGTAACGGGGGAAATCCCTTATTATAAGGAAGCCGAAGATGTTCATTCTGATTACAAGGATGGCTTGTTGGAGATGTATAGTTGGATGTATAGTAGAAGTGGCCTTCCTGGGACAGGAGGCGAGAGTATGTATGTTCACATTTATCAAGTAGCATTGATGGATTTCTCTGGCAATCACAAGGATCAAGGCGAACCGCTTGCTGTATTTCCTGCTCTTTAAGCAGCAAGAAAAGCGAGTCTGGCTTGAGTTGACTTGTGTTCGATCCTTGCAAGCCTTCTAGCGATCGCAGTGAGGTTTTATGCTTTTTGCTAAGCTGAGTGTAAGAGCTTCCCCCCATAAAGAACTTATTTCTCTTTATTATCTTACTCTATCCGGAACCAGGTTCCCCCTCTGCATATGGTAATAGAGGCTAGTTCTCAGTCTTCCCGCCTTGCAGTCTTTCCAGGCTCTCCATCTATTCTATCAGTAAGCATTGGCTAAGCCGAAATCTCTTTGTATTTAAATCCATTCGATAGGAGGTATAGGATGGAACCGAATCCGCTTCGCGAGGGTATTGTTCGAACGACTAAAAGAAAGCTTTAGCTAATCGACGGCATGCTAAGGAGCTTCCTTAGTAGGAAAAAGGCACGTACGCAGGAAATTAATCGAAGTAAGGCGATAGATTCGCAGGAATGAACGAAGAAAAAAGCGTTAAGACAATTCAACATCTTTTATTTATATTAACAGGTGCAGAAGGTTAGAAGCAAGTGGGCCTCTGGCCACACTACCAACCCTCGCTACGGCTTCTTTTGAAGCTCTAGTTCTCACGCATCCTAGCTTAAAGCACTCGCTTTCAAGTTTCAAGTCGTACACCCTTTCTTGCCATTTACCATTCTCCGGGTATTGATTCTTTAAGGCTGCGGGGCTGGGTATGATTAGGATGTTGCTTCTTTCTCCCCTCCGATCAGGATCTGCCTTAGCTTGAAGCCCTACAGTCACCGAACTCTATATCTCTTGAACCGAAAGAGGGTCAACCGGGTCTTTCGAGCTGGGAGAAAAAAGGTATTTCCCTAATCATCCTCTCTATCTCGAACCAAAGAAAGCATAGTCACAAGAACTGAAAAAGCTGACCAATTCCTTCTTGGCTACTGATGCTATCCCTCCGTCTAATTTGATTGGCCTCGCGGTGATATAGACTCTTCCAGTTGCCTACCAGGTAGCAGCCAATCCAATAGAGATCATTTCAAAAAGAAAATGGGATCTACTACTTAGATTCTATAAAGAGAAAGAGAGAAAGATAGGACCAAAGTAGAGAGATTCAACTCAAGCACGAACCGCTACCGAGCTGATGCATTAACGAAACAAAAGGAGCAGGCGTGCTACCCAACAAGAAAGCAAGAGGAATGTACTCTATAAAGAAACAGAGATTGCTCTCCAAACAGAAACAAAAAGAATGTGCCCCCAACCCACAGAAAGAGAGCTTGACACATTAAGAACAAGAGCTTAAACCACTAATACCAAAAAAGATCGATGCGGAAATATCCCGCTCCGCCTAAACGGCAAGAACCACAGCAAACACCCTTTCTAAAATAGGCGAAAAGGAAATAAGAGTTCCGGGCGAAAGACGAAAGTCTGATTACCTTTTATTCAAGTAGCAAGGCTTGGTCTTCTGCTTTCATGTGAACAAAAGGAAGAAGCGGTCGTCTCTTTTCACGAATCCTGTTATGTTATCGATGGGAAACCTTAATCTTACTTAATGGAGTGTGGCCAGTGCAAGAAAGAGGAGCTAAGGGAGGAGAGATTCTTTCACAGAAGAAAGAACCGGTATGAACAAACCCTAGAGCTGGCATTGAATGGTACACCCCCTTATCCACCACTTCCTCACCATTAGTCCGCCTACGATCAGAAAGGAGGAAGGCTTGAGATAAAGGTAAAGGAAGAAGACTTCTCTCTTTAGGACCGACTAGAGGAAGCTTCTTTTTTTCTATAGATAAGGCAGAGCCTTACTGATGCTCTTTTCGCCTGCCAAGGGCTGGTTCTTTCATATCCGAGTTGATCCTAAAAAGTCAAAAGAGACCGAGGCAACCATAGAGAGGTTCGATAGGACCTGGGCTTTCCCTCTACTCTAACTCTATAGTTCTTCTTTCCCGTGTTATCAAGATCAGGAGAGAGGCTTTGCGCAAGAAAGAAAATCTCACCCAGTCTAACTCTTTAGTCGGAACTAGAGGCAATCCATATTGGAAGGAGTAATGCGCTTTCTTTTTCACGTTGTTACGAAAACGTCTTTCTGGATTGAATATTGGTTCAGGACGGGCCTTTAATCCAGCCGTAGAGTTTGTTCTTTCTACCTCTTACCTACCTCTCGAACACATACATGCCAAGTTCCTTTTATTAATAGGACTCCCAGTTAAAACTTCCATTTTATAGCATGGGTCCGACCTTTTACTAACCTATCTATCTTTGGTAGTAGTGAGTGTAGCTTCCTTTCCATAGGGAGCTATTGATCTCTGGTCTCTGGGAAGCTCTGGTAAGCCTTAGGGAAGCAAGAACTTCTCCGGGATGTCTACTCTTCAGGAAGTGGAACTACTAATGGGAAGCTCTTGAGTCACCCTAGAGCAAGATCTACTAAGGGAAAGAACCCGCGCTTATTGAAGCTTTGATTCAAGCGGCACGATTAGACTAGGGAAAACCGTGTTTTTAGGGGACTGATAGGGCTCCTTCTCTCTTTCAATTTCAAGCATGAAAAGATCGTCTTTTTGTCGGAGAGAATCTATCTATTCTAGATACCTTACCGCTGACTTGCCTTCTTGCCTTCCTTCAGGGAGGATAGAAAGAAAGTAGAATGCCACAGGGTAATGCCTTACCGCCCTCGCTTGGAGTTCGATCCGCCTATGAACTCTTCTTCATACGCTTACTATCTTAACTCTCTTACCGGAATGGCAAACCCTAGAAAAGAGTTCACATCCACTACAGCTTAGCTTCGATGGAGATGCCAGTGCCTATTCAAGGCTTTTCCTCTTTCCTCCTGCCGAATCATCAGAGACATGGAATCACATTACTGTAATGAATGAAAAGGTTGGGTTGGTTAGCGTCTGTCATTGGCCTTCGGCTTTCTGGCTACTTGAATAGCAACTGGGCTGGGGCACTCTAAGCAGAAAGAAAACGGATAGGATATCGCGTTCGGGAGACATGGTCTTAGTGATAGGCCAGAGAAAGAGATTCAAGGAATCCAAGAATCCGCGCCCGTATGAGAGCTTCGTTCCCTCTTGAAAGTTTCAGAGGAATGGTTTTCGTCAGATACTCCCATCAGGTTTTTCAAAACAATGTCGAATCATAGAGTACCTGCTATGCTTGTTAGAGATAGTCAGTGAAGATGCCTTAATTCCTGTAGCCGCAGGTGAACCAATCCACCTTTCTTTTACAGGCAAAGTTGTCTGGAAAATCTTGTTTGCCCCATTCTTGAATCTCAATTGAAATTCAAAGTGAAACGAATGTTAGTCAATCAATCTTGGGAATTCGATAGGTTACGATTGTTCTAAAAAATATGCTTCGGAGAAAAAAAGAAGTAGGACAGTATTTCATTTTGTTTGAACAGGCAGTTTTCCTTTTTTGCGCTTATACGCTTTTCTCTGTCTTTGATGTCAAGCCCAGTCCCAGTGACCCATTGGATTGGATTTCTCCCTTGGGCGGACTCCATATGGGGATAACTTGTTACTTGTAAAGTCCAGGAATGAATGCTTATTAAGGAATCGGTAAGCTGATGTGCCATTACTGGGTTCCATCCTCTGGCAATTATCGACTCGGGAATGAACGAAGTCGCTTCACTTCAAAGTAGAGGTTTGTGGTAACGGTGGACTGACAGATCGGCTCCAAGGCCTGAGTGCCTAGGTTGCAGTGGTAAGAGTCGCTGCCGATGAGTTCCAGCTGCCAGAGTCTTCGATAAGAAAGAGGCGTCTGAGTAAACAGAAGTGAGATCTTCCTATTGATACTAGCACTAGTGGGACTGGCTCCCGGGGAAAGGGAATTACACTAGATCTTGGCAATGGCACTCCAACAAGCTCGGCAGGGAGAGAAAGAAGAGAAGGAGAAGAGGAAGTACGACGAAAAGGGTATGAAATAGGTTGCTTGTAGCGATTGCGATTGCTTATTTGGTTGGGATTACCAGCCTGACCAAAGAATAAGATAAAAAGAAGAGTTCCCGCCTACGGCTACATGCCCATTAAGAGCTATACCTGGAGTCGAGCTAACTGCATAGGCAGAGGGGAACTTTCCTAAAAAGCCTAATAGCAATTAACCGCATTGGAAACGACGAATCACACTCTGAAAGGAGGTTCCCTCCCAATAGATGTCAGGAGGGAGCAAGGCGTGATTGCTCTGTCATCCTCCGACCGCCCCCCTTTCCACCTCTAAGTAGTGGTGTTGGTGTGTCTCGTTGCAATCATTCCGGTCAATCCCTTTCCTGAACCATAGGTAAGGGATGACAGGAGATGGCCCCTATAGCAAAATAAACCAGCCCCGCATTTGAGAGAGTAAATAGAATAGTGTCGGGCTTACGACAGTCTGACTTTTGAACGACTAAGCAACTACTAAGCTCCCGCCCACCCCCAACCAATTAGGGTAAAGTGTTCATTCATACCTTCAACAGCACCGAGATATTGGCCCATGACCATGTTTACTTCATCTTCAAGAGCAAGCATCCTGGCTCTCAGGGCCTCAGGCAACCCTGGATCCTTTCCTACTTCCTTAGTGATTCCAAGAAGATGCTTCAACCCCGTTAAGTTTTAGCTGGCCATCACGGTCCAATAAAGATTGAACATTTCGATTTGGAATTGTTGAGCAGTAGGTTAAAGATAACCTCCTTTGAAGTACCCTGTGTGGATCCGGGGGCTGCTTCTGCGCTGGCTTTGCTAGCTTGCATGACGGGCTGTAAGACGCTCAATCAATCTAAGCTATCCCACCCTTCTTCCTTGATCTACACATTCACGCCCTTTAGAGTGTTGGAATGATGGTTAAGAGTTCTTGCTTTTGAGTTCCCACTCTGACTATTTATAAGGCTATATAGAATAATACCTTAATGAATTGAAGCGGATAAAGCTCAGCATTTCTCTAATTTGAATCGAAAGTTTATTTTGACTCCTCCGCCTTTGAAGGCTGGTTACATCCAATGTCTCCTACGAGGCTGCCTTAAAGTCCTCTTTGTCTAGGCAGAGGTATAGCCCTTTTTGAATACATTTGACTTGGTGCTCACTTGTAGGAAGATTCCCCGCTCTGAAGTCAAGTCTTTTTTGGAGCTCCTTCCAAAGAGGTTGGGATTAGACTTTCAATTGGATGTGTCCCGGTCAAATCGTTAACGACAGATCCCTGCAGACGTACTACTTTCAATCAAACCTTCTCTCCTTTACCTTCTTGATTGATAGATAGTGAGGCCTAGGACTTGCTTCCTTAGATTTGTTGAATTTACTCTGTCTTCACGAATTGGATTTGAACAAATATCTCTGGGCGACTTTCCTTTTAATCGATCGTGAGGGGGGTTTCCACTTTATTACTCAGGTAGAGTGAAATGGCTAGGCTCCCCTATCACCTTTCCCTTCGGTGATATATTTTGCCTTAGCACTTACGAAGTAGACGTCATTTATTGAGTTGAAGTGAAGTCTTTCCGTTCCCGATTCAATTACAGCTGTTCTCGCTAAAGCCCGATCTGATCCCGCTTGAGCGGCAGGGAGAAATCCTGATCTTCCAATTGCGTCAATACAATAAGATAGATGCCTGAATCGCTCCGTGGCTTTATACACCCCAAAAAAGAATGAATAGGCGCCCAGATGGAAAAATTACGATAGAAATAAAGCTTGGAAATGAAGGATGCGCTCGCGGAAACAATGAGATCATCAACATAAACTATAAGATAGACTTGAATGCCTGTCAATCGGTATTCTATATGATGTGATGTTGCTAGTTTCATCTGCTAGTAAGAGAAGCTGCGGTGAATGAATCCTTCTTAGCTAAGGAATGTTTGTTGGACACCCACCCATTGTCCAGTTCCGGCTAGCGCTCCTCGTTGCCTTTGTTTGCACGGTCTCATCACTTAGTGGTCTGGCATGCAGTTAAACAGGTTGACCCTGGAAACCGCTTTCTTAAGTATGCTGTACTAGGGGACAATGTAGGAGGACGCTCGTGTATATGAAAAAATTTTTTGTAATTGGGCTTTTTCTTTCCTATCAGAAATCTATGATTTCCCATCAAGGTTCAGCTGTGAATTCGCAAAGAGGTTCAGGGTTCGTAATTTGAGTAAGGATCTTTCACCTATCTAAATTCGGGCTCTTATGAACTCTCACCATCCCTATGGTACTATGTCTGTACAGCTACAGTACCCTATGAAGAGATTTTCCACTCTTTGTTTTGTAGAGTAGGGGGTTGTGGGTTACCGTGCTCTATCTAGAATCGACCATCTTAGAAGTCTTAAGGTAGAGAGGTTGATTGTGCTTCATGTCTCCCAAGAGCATATTGTTCTGAGTGAGGGTAATGTTTGCTATCGCCGCTTCCTGTTTTGCTTTCTTAGCGAAATGCTTGCTTCCGTTCACATCAAACATCGTTCTTTTCCCTTTTGCCCCTACCTTGGTGTTGACCCTAGGTTCGCTAGCTTCCTTTCCGGTCTCGTATGGGGAGTAAGTTAAGCCATTCCACTAAAATACTCTTTATTGATTGAGCTTTCTCAGTCTTGGTTTGAAAGCCTTGACAGTTCAGTTCGCGTAGTTCGTAGCCATCGTTAGAGGAAAGAACTTGTATTACAAGGATTCATTAACGGTAAATCTGGCAATTCCTACCAGGGTGGTGGGTCAGAGCGGATTCCCTTGCTTTAGGGCAGGAATAGCGGAATGGTTAGGGGGCTTTAAAAAATAAAGAAAGATATTTACTAATGAACATTATATACGATATTCTGCACTTTCAGGGTTAACACACAAGTACGACCACCCGAAGACAGTGCCCCCACCTTGCCGCCTTACTTCACTCAGCTATAGCCCCACTACTCAAGACAGGAAAGATGCTTATTATCTACTTAAAGACTCTACATACATGCACGGGAGTGAAGTGATTCCCGGGTGGGGATCACTTCACGAAGGAGCCTGTAGATTCTTTCAAGCTATAGGACCAGTCGAGAGCGATAGAGAATAAAAGGCTAGAAGTCGACTCAGATTTATTTCAAGGTCGTATATGTATGTTTAGTATAACCGCCACTTCAAATCAATTGAATCAATGCAAGCAATGCTGTTCCCACATGCCTATTCATTCATAACCAAAGCTCTTCAAATAAATCTCCTCGGTACTTGAACTTTATTCTTTAAAGCCGGGAACTCCATTCAATTAGCCGGGCATAAGCTTTGCTCATTTTCTCTTGATACGCTTACCTTGACCCTTTAGGTTTTTCAAGAAGTAGACACGGGCAGGGAAATTCCTAGCTAGGTTCTTCGTCTCAGTGCTCTCTCGGCGGCCAGCTCGTCAAAGTACCAAACCCTGGCTTTCTACCCTGAACATTGGGTATCTTCTTCTGGCCCCTTGGGGGCAAGTGAGAGCACTAGATCGAATACACAGGATTGTCCATGTTTTTTACCTTAGCTCTACTTCTCTATTTTTCCTTTTTACGATTGTTTGCTTCCAAAGGCTTACGCGGGACAGCAGTTCCATTCATCATCATAAAAGAGGAACGAAGATTCCCGATTGGGAGGCCTTGCCGCATGCTTCGTTTCCATTATCGCAATTCTAGTCAAAATTTCTTCCTTCACCATCAGAAAGATGGACAGATACGAGAGAAGAGGAAATAGAGGCCAAATCTCTTACTAATTTAGTTGCTGCTGCAACGCTGAAATATCTACTGATATAAAAATATAGAGCTATAATTTTATACCAAAGGTCTTTTTTATACAAACTAAAAGAAATCTCAGAACCCTGTAAACACCGTAAAGCCAAATATTATAGACATCTATCATACTCGCTGTAAGGTATGAACGGGCAGCCTTAAATACTCGTTTTAGCAGGTTAAGCATTCCATTTCATATTTACCACTTTTGTGTTAAGGAGAAATCTATAAACACTCTATTTTTGTTTCCCTCACCCGCGCCAAACCCGGTTGCCCCGCTAGCTATTTCATTATAGCTAGTAGACAAAATGGCTCTGGGATAATTACAGGTGAGTGAGGAATATATCCTATAGATACTGAAACAGCCATATATACTTTCCGCATACCAGCGGGTTTCTTTATTTTATCCGTGTATCCACCAGAGTGTGGTTGGTGTCACCTCCCGTGCGCTAGCTGTGCCTTTGCCGGATGTTTATTCGCCCACTCCTTCACAGAGCGATGACTAAGAGCCGGGAATTCAGAATTCTGTTAGTAGAGCCTGAAAGTAGCGCTTGGCTCGATTCCTACCACGGACGGGTATACATTTCATCCATATCGCCGGCCTCACATGGACGGAGATGCTTATGCTTATCATATCACGGCTTCCTAAGATGCTAACACAGGGGCTACTATTGCTACGGGAGCTTATTGGTGGAGCAAGAAGAGCGGAGATGGAGATATAGGCTAGATAAATGCCCTCAAATCCGTGTACGAAACCGTGCTGGTACCGTACCATTGAAGAGGGAAATCCCGCCCCCTGATCATGCCTCGAAGAAGGCAATTCACGAGGAAAGGTCCCACTCAGACACACACAAAGACAAAGATGACAACCGGGGCACGGCACGTTGCTAAGGATAGGCTCCTGCTTTGACTATAGAATAGATGAGCGTGACACATGCCATAATCAGACTAAAAAAGAGAATGAATCGAGACGGACAGCAAAATTGTCACTTTATAGAATTGTTTTGCTTTCTATGGATTCCCCAGAGGGGGAGAGACCGAAGAGAAGCGCTTAAGCAAAGCTGGTTGACTTGGAAGTTGTTCAGTTAGAGGAGGACGCCCCAAGCCAATGGTGAACGAAAAGCACCTTTTGGGGGGTTCTATCGAAGACTTTTAGTGCATCTATGTTGCACATCTACAAGACGATGAAACTCTATATGATATGCCATTAGATTTGTTCTTTCCATTTCATCAGATGTGAAAGGATATCGCCCCTTCGTAGTGGATCCATCTTGGACAACCTATTTATGACCAGTCAGTCTTCTAAGGAGGTTCGAGCGTAGATCGCTTGCTTTGTCCTTGGCGATAAGCCTACCTTTGAAAGGAGCTTTCCAAGCAAGCCAGAAGTGCCGCTGTGCCAGTGGAAATCTACCAGTACCCGTTGAAGTGAAATCCGCTTCAGCATCATCAACAGACGCAGAAGAAATGGACAAAATCTTATTTGCGGACTCGCCTCAGGATGGAGGGGAGAGCGACGTCTATGGTAAGGCACTGGAGAAGCATAGGCGCTAAGGCACCTTTTCTTACTGGTGGATAAAGTTTAAAGAGGGGAGTTGGCTGATAAAGATGGACAGTAAGGATCTGAAGGTGGAAGCTGACATGGTATATGCGTGAGTTCTAGGGAATTTGTTCGGTGTCTCGGGAGTTGTTCCAATTTTTGGATTTGGCTAGAGAGGGGCCAAAGTAAGAAGTTTCACTTCCGTTTTCACGTACTGAAAGGCAGGCCCTTGTATCATGGTTAGTTTTTTTCTATGATAAGGGGAAGGGGGAGAGGTGAGGAGGGCCCCCTTCAAGCAGACTACTTTACTAGCTTGAATTCATTCAAAGTACAGGAACTGATTTAACAAAAGGGCTCGAACTACAGTGATCTGAGACCTTCTTCCCTTAGTCTGGGAGGTAGGTTATGTAGGCGACAACCCTTAATAGGTTGTTTCGATCCCAAAGGGCAAAATAACCGATGAGTAGTATGCCTGGTAAGAACCTTCTCAAGTAGGAAGCTTTTCCTAAAAATGACTTCAACTTTTTCGCTGAGGTTGGCTCTGGCATATCGAGCACCGCTTTTGCTTTAGCTGGGTCTACATTCATGCCTTGTCGATTCACCAAATAACCAAGAAATTTCCCATATGTTACTCCGAAGGCGCACTTCATCGGGTTCTCATCTTCAGCTTGTATTCTCTGCATCTCTGTAGGACTCGACGAAGCACTTCCACATGATCTTTCTTTTGCTTGGATTTAACTACTATGTCATCAACGTAATCCTCCAATTCCTCATGCATCATATCATGAAAAATAGCAGTCATAGCACGTTGATAAGTAGCACCAGCATTCTTTAAACCAAAAGGCATCACTGTGTAATAGTTGTTACCTTTCGGAGTTCAGAAGGCAGTCTTTTCCGCATCCACAGGGTTCATCTTGATTTGGTTATAGCCGCTATACTCATCCATGAATGAGAACATCTCATGCCCAGCTGTTGCGTCTATGAGCAGATCAAAGGGAAGTCATCTTTCGGACAAGCTTTGCTAATCCGTGGACTAAGGGATGTAGGCCTAGGAAAACTGGAAATCAAGTTCTCGGCGGGAAGCCCGGCTGTTCGTGTCGGTAGGTGAACGAAGTCAATCCCGGGATGGAAGCCCAAGCTGCTATACTGGTATGGGTAGGCTTTCCACTCGCTTAGCTCGCCACTGGCGTGGATCGGCCTATCTGGTTCGACTAGGGCGCTTGAGAGCGAAAAGACTTCCCCAGTTTAGATCGATTTTTCGTTAGTTAAGCCCTGCTGGCTGTGAAAACATCGCCCACGCAATGTAACGAACATGGGCAATGAAGGAAGTATCGATAGTAGCATCAGAAACATCGCTGGTTTCATTACTGTGGTAGACCAAACCTATCGCTTCGGGTCGAAGCCAGGTTTCATTCGAGAGGACTTAGTCTCGTTCCCATAGTTGCCCCCCAGAAACTGGGTTTCACCTCTTCCCTGTACTACCAAAAACCAGAGGCCCAATTCCCGAGGCATAGCCAAGCAAGACCCCACGGCTCAGTAGGGGGGACAATAGCAAGAAATCCCTTAGCTCGGCAATATGCTTTTGGTTGACCTGTGCCTGTTTGAATCTCTAGGTTCCGAGTGAATATCGCTCATTTCGAGCATTTAGACCAGAGAGCCCCGAACGGGATATGGTCAAAATCAAGTTGCGAGTAGGGCGGTAAGGAGACGGGGGGAAGGAAGGGAAAGGCAAAGCTTAGGACTTGCCCGGAGCGGAGAGAAAGCAGATATAGAAGAAGAAAGAAAAGACTTAAAAATCAACTCCAGGAAAGGCAATTTTTCGAGATGATGCCCTTAGAACTCCAACCTTTATCCAACCAACTGGACCTCAATCCAGAACTCCTACTTGATATTAAGCTTTCGCCCCCTCGATTCAAAAAGGTACTAGGCGGGATGTAAGAGATTCAGAGATTGCATTTCTATTTATCCTTACCACATTCAATTAAAAGGAACTTCAAGGAGGACTACTTTCAAACGAGTTTTTCCTCGCCTTGATGGATTTGACTTTCCCAGCTTATTACTAGCACACTCAAAGAGGGGAATACATATGACTAAAAGCCTATAAAAAAGATCCACCACTTAGGAAAAGCACTAGTCGAGGCACTGGGATATAGGGGAAAGACTCCTTTTTTGGTAGGGTTTCCTAACGTTCAACCGAGAATCTAACCTATCAACAGAAAAAACAAGCGGGGTTGATTCATTTGCAACAGGTACTCGTATTTTTACGGGTAGTAAAAGGGGTTCACTCTTCTCCTTAACTTCAGAGTTTTCGTAGCTTTCTTTCACTCCTGGTAATCATACTAAAAGGCTAGCTCGATAAAATAAAGGGATATTTAAGGGGCTATTTTCTCATGCTTTCTAACTGGCTTACTTACTCACCTCCTTTAATACAGCGGTTTACGCGAGAAGGGACAAGGCAGGATGGATGGCCTAGGAACTATGCAACTACAACCTACTAGCTGGACCCTATTCGCGCTCGCTTAGATCAGCATTCAAGGGACGAAATTACTTAGAGTAGTATTAAGAAGCCAGGGACTTCTGATACAATTCCAAAAGGCACTACTGCTACAATAGCAGCAAGGACGAAGTAAGGGAGAATAACTACTCTCGGGTACAGCCAGCCTTTCTGCAATCGATACGCTCGCCCCTTTTGATATAATGAAGCCTTTCTTTCCGTGCAGTGTGATCGAGTTCTTTCCTTTCTTTCTTTTGAGGAATAGTCAAGATGAGCTGGAAGGGAAAGAAGGATCACAACGACCGACGTAATTGATTTAACATTCTGGTTAGGTTTCATCAGCCTGGTTAGAGGTTTGCCTGAGGGCTGCGTGCGTTTATAGTCTTTATACTCTCCGCCCTTGTCCCATGCATCAGGTTTTTTTACCTTTAGGGGTGGTCGACATTGCTTCTTTGCCTGGTTCGTACTTACTTGCGGAGCGAGCAAAAGCGTACTTTGGGGCCTGGCTCTGCAGTGCCTTATTTGATTGGTGGGGCATCTTGGATAGGGTTTAGTCTTCTTTTTTCTTTTCCGAGAGATCGTGTTCTTGCTACTGCCCTGCCATAAGAGCATTGAGGCTGTCACAGGTCAACAACAAGGGGTTCGATTTCCGACTCCATACCCTTCTTTTGGCTGACGTGCCCCCCCTTTGTGTGCTTTCGCCCTCTCAACATTGCCGCCCTCAGATCTAAGGGAAGACAAGCATATAGTTTCCCTAAAAGAAGGGCCAGTCCATTTAAGCGCAAGATACTACCTAACGTTGGAGGACATAGACTGAGCAGTGTCTTCGGGGTTTATCGTAAATAAGGTAAGGTAAGATTGGTTTCAACTAGCATATGGGCACGGTTGAGCACCGAGTCCTTAGCAAGTGTGTAGGAGAAGGATGTTGTCGACGCTTATTGCTCGTGACGACCCTGCCGCCACGTAAGGAGACTAATCACCTCTGACAGAAGTTCGCGGGCTGCTGAAGGAAACTAACCAAAGCAAGCGCCTTTCGAAATGATCTGGTACGACAATTTATAGGGCTTTTCTCATAAATGTTCAGTCAGGCCTAGATCGAAAGGTTTCCCCAGCCGGCAGTGAAAAAAATCATCATCAACGATGATTCGAAATCATATGTCAATTCCTACAGAGCAGGGGGTGTATCGAAGCATACATCCTAAGTCGGGGCATCCTGAGCCAATGCCAAAAGTTTTTTATGGTCGAAACGAAACACTCGACCCTCAAGCTACTAATCCGAATGAGTTGATAAACGAATCTCTTTCCTGGTCTCGTCCCATACATTAAGGGGACCCCTGTTTTTGAGCTGACGCTTGATAAGGACAGGTAGCTGTAAAGGTTATTACCGTACTGCCTCAATCACCTCCTTGAAAGGGTCTCATCCTCCTCCGAACCTTTGTAATTGGCTTCGACCGTAGTCTGAATCTTTGGCCGCCTCTCGTGTGTCTCCTTCAAAATATCTAAATTGTTTTCTACTGGCCGGCGTCCTTAGCTTAGGAGGTCTTCTTCGAGATGTAATTAACTGCTAAATCATGTCTCCTCCTTGAGAAAGCTGGCTTGCATAACATAACGAGAGAAGCGCGTAATTGCTCTAAGTGCGAGCGCGCGCGCTACTACTACATCATAAAAAGAGGTGACAAAGCACAATTAGTGTAACATAAGGGAAAGCAGCTAGCGCGAAAGTAGCCGCCCCTCTTTGATTGTGCACAACCCCCGCCACGAGACACCTAATCGAAGAAGCGCCTTCCTGCCCGAGAAAGTCAAAGCCCTATTTCTTCTTTCATTCTTGATGTACCCAAGATTGATGTCAGTTTCTTCCTATGGGTCTACCCACTTGATCGTTCTTCTTGTTCATTTTTCTATTTTGAGAGGGGGCACATTGGGATCTGACTCTCATTATGGGCTCGCTTTCCTGGGGTGGGAAAGGCTCGCGGGCTGGGCGTAGACTAGTCTTGGATCCCTAAAGCTAAAAACGGAACGACTGACTACATCAGAAGCGAAATCCTCAACGGAAAAAACAATGCGAGCTGTGACGGGGTTGCCTTAGCGGGTACATATGACAGGAATCAAACCATAGACTTCTTTTTCGGGTTCCTTTAGTTGTCTCTATGTCCATGCATAAGGAGGTCGCCCTAGCGGGCTGCGATTTCATAAAAACAGTTGTGAAACTGAAACGACGTTCAGGTTTTCTGTATACTGCTTTGTATTTAAAAGAGTGTACAGTTTCCCTTCAGCCTTATTACGCTGGGTGTTATTCTAAGAATGACACCATGTCTGTTCCAGTTTCATTGACCCGATGTGGAATTCCCAAGATCATACCTGCGGTATTACGAAAACACGTAAGGGCAAAGTCTGATCATGGTGATTATTTGGTCAGGATATATCTATCTTGGTTTGGATTATCAAAATAGATTGCGGTGGCTCCTAAAGTGAAGAAAGCCACTTTCCAATCAATTACGACTCCTCACTCAGATATTGATAGTGTCCGTGAAGTTCTTGGAGAAATGAAAACTTCTTTCAAGAAGCTTCGACCAATGTATCTTCCACATCTCCAATCCATACCTCTTGAAAAGGGTATGAATTGGAAACCTACCTGGAAAAGTACTCCATTACTCGACAACTTTGTCCGCCGGTTTCAATATTCGGTGGATGATGTTGTAGACGGAGCAGCGGCTAAATATGTTAAAGAACACAATATCTTTGTGAACTTAAAGCATGAGATAGCAGCGTTCATCTTTAATGTGAATAAAATGCATTCCATTCAAGATGGGTTCTTTTCCCCTGGTATTCTTTGGTCTCAAATGGTTTTATACCCATTTGATTCTAATAATACCTGGTTTGCTAATGAATCCCTTGATTTATTTGAAAAACAAGTAGGACCCCTTTTCTCTAGCTTATTAGGGGCCTACCAAGGAGTTCCATTAGTGACTGGTAGATTGGCTCAGGCCATTGAAGGTGGTGGGAAGCGGAGGACCTTTGCTATATGTAATTATATAAAACAAAGGCTTCTGCATCCCGTCCATATTTGGGCTATGACTGTACTATCAAGTCTTAAGACTGATGGTACAGTCAACCAAGAACGTCCGTTGCAGTATCTAAGACTTAAAAGACCGAAGTCTTGTTACTCTTTTGATTTCAAATCAGCAACAGACCGTTGGCCATTGAGTGTTATATACACCTTAATCGAAATGATTTGGGGTAGTACTTTAGCATCTTCAATAGTCAACATTGGGTCTTAACACTTTTCTCGTATCACCTCCTATGGTGAAGAAGATTAGTGAAGTAGCCTTTCTTACTGGACAACCGTTAGGTTACTACGGTTCATGGTCACTGTTCTCGCTGTCCCATCACTATATAGTGTGGTTGGCGGCTTTGAAGGCTTATCCGCTACGAAGCACCCCGTTTGTTGATTATGCCCTTCTTGGTGATGATATCCTAATCACCGACAAGAAGGTGGCCAATCAGTACAGTAGGTTATTGGATAGACTCAGTGTTACCATTTCATTTGCTAAATCAATAGTATCTGAAAATGGAACAATTGAGTTTGCTAAGAGGTTTTGGATACGAGATATGCAAAAAGATATCTCTCCCATCTCTCTCAAAGCTTTAACCTCCTGTAGAACGACTGTAGGCCTGTGCCAATTGTCCTGCCGATACTCGATAGAAATATCGACTTTACAAAGGCTAGCGGGTGCAGGTTATAAGGTCCGTTCTCGCCTGATGTCTACTCAGTCACCACGATGGGAAAGACTAAAGGCGGCTGCTTGTAAACCAAACAGGTTACATCTATTACCTCTTGAATTTTGGATTGGAAGGTTTGGAACCCTCAATCCTTATTTGAAGGCGAAAATAATAGATTATCTGCGTGAGGCTGTAAAGCCTAAGCAGATACAAATCTTTCCAAAAGATTTGGTATTTGATGGAGAACGGGAAATCCTTGAGCGGACTGTTATCCTTAATTGGATGAAACAGTGGTTGACTTGGCTTTCTTGGTATCATACTGTAGCATTATCACCAGATGTGACCATTGATCAACTATTTGATGTTCCTATGTGTGCCACTTCTTGGAAACGATCAAACGAAGATTATGAATTAATCAAGTTTGGGTACGTTTGGAAGTGTTACGATATGGGAGCAGGTTGGAACCTTTCAACTACACCTAGGTGGTTGTTTGGTCCTCCAACTCTCAGTTTTATATTGGTTGATCAATAGGTATTTGGTGGTCTTCACGGCAATGATCTCCTTATCAGTCCTAAGGATTTACCATCCTTACGGAAAATGGATATAGATGATAAGAATTTAGGTGCATCTGAGCACATAAACCCTTTTGGTAAAATTCCGCAAGGAAGGGTGACCAAGAGGGCGATTGTGGTTGCAGTCTGGTTAACTGCTTCCACAAACACCCAGCCTGCTGATAGGTATTATGTAATAGAAGAATCAGGATCTGCGAGATATGGATATGAAACTGGATATGCTCGAACCGGACCGCATCTCGATTTGCACATGGATAATCTGCTGTATTACCCTAAAGAGTCATACCCATATCCAGGGCATTTTGTCCTTGAAAGAGCGTCATCAGTCTAGCTCGTCATGACTCGATCATGACCTTAGGCGGAATTGGTCTTGGCCGGAAGAACGAAAGATACCGGCAAGCACAGAGCAGCCGTCAAAAGGGGTTCCGTAGAGTGGTCTAACCCCAGGGTAATCCTTGGAGCTTTCTCCATGCCCGACAAAGAGAACTTGGTGTGAATCGGGGTAGCTAGCTACCAGCTCGTCTAACTAATGTACTGATGTAATTCCATGCAAATATGGCTACCCGGCGAACATGAGGTCCCACTCACTATTCATGGCCAGACAAAAAGGGACCACTAGCCTAGAGAATCAAATAGGGAATAGGCCCTGAGTTCACCCGCTTGCCCGAAGATGAAGGGGAAGAAAGGGATGCCAGGGACAGAGTAACCGGAGGGGGCATGAAATGAACCCGGAAGGGAAGCCACAGGAGCAGGAGTGGAGAGAAAGCGAAAGAGGAAAGGTGTTTTCCCATTCGATTGATCGATTCAGAGTCCCGAACCGAAGCCCAAGCCCATACTCTGACTAAGAAAAGTGGAAGTTCCTACCCTGGGAACATTGACATACGATCTTTCCGGATTAGGGAGCAGAGTATGAACCTGAAACCAATATGAAAGAAAGTCATCAAGCAAGATAGCAAGTGTCAAGTGTAGGTCTCCCATTCTATTACTGGGAGTTAGAACATGAAATGAAGAAGTAATAAAGAACGTTACCGCCCCAAATCTCATTGATTAGGTCTTCTGGATCACCTGATAATCGTCTAATCAAACAAATGTCATGACCTAATGGACTTTAGGACTAAAGCAGAGAAAGAGATGTCCTTGTCAGAGGACCAAGCCACTCGAACAAAGTTAGATTAGCGGAATGCAACTTCTTGACCGACGAGCTTCAATATGAGCTTCGAGAAAAGCATGCAAAGCACACTAACCTAACTCAATGAAGGCGACTGCCAGCACTGACTCAGACACACACGTGGGCGGTTGAGTAGTGGGTTGATTTGATCAGAAAAGTAGTATACCTCCGACTGAATCAATATCGCGTTCTCCTTTGCTGCTATGAAGGAAAGCGGTATGGATAGGAAAGCACAAGTTCCGAGTAAGCGGCTTATAAAGTCTTCTCTTGTACCTGGACCGTCGGCTTATATCTTCGGCTTAGTTGGAAAACCCTCCTATCGCTAAAAAGCGAGGTTTTCACCAGCACTTGAGCTAGTAGCCACTTTCTTAGATAGGGCTTTCGGCTAGTTTGTGTAAGCGTCTTTGTAAGCAATACCCCGAAAACTCCGACAAAAGAGATTGAATACCAGGTTAGTTCACTTATTTCGGGCATCATCTTACGTCATTCGTTAAAGCGCTTTCTATAAGCCTTTAATTTAAGGACGTTTTAAAGAAGAGAAAAAGTTCCGCATTTCCTGATTCTTGATAGCAGGAGAAATAGAGTCTTTTTTTGGCGACTGTAGCGGAGCCGAAGGAGATTCTTTCAATCGAGATTCGCCCCAAAAAAGTACAAATAGTAGCCCTCGACCCCCCTAGGGTATGGCCTACCGGCCCGCAGATGTAGGAAGGCGGCCTGCCTGCTAACCAAACTGCGTAACCAAAGCGACTCCTTGTTGGTGGTTGATAGGTGTTGGTCCGATTCACCTATGTCAGTTCGAACTTGACGGGTCGTTCGTTCGTGTGGAGAATCTCTCTCGTTACTCAGGATTTCTCTCAGTTGATCCGATGCGTCATAGATAGAATGGAGTGGACTATACGCCGACCCACGTTAAAAGCTTTCTTCTCTTATGAGATTTCGATTGAATAGCAAACAATGGTTATTTCAAACACCGTCTACTGTCCCACCAACTGATCAGTGGGTTCATGCCGCACAGAAACCGAGACCTGAGAAGGAGGCTGTAGGAGAGAGTCCAGCATAACAGAAATCATCTAAGCTGACAAGGACCCAGAAAAGGAGGATGCTGAGGAAGAAGGTAATGGAATTGAAAATACAGACTGAAGCAGAGAAGAAACAGAATGTTGGTCTGATGGTAAAGTACCCAGCAGAAGGTAAGGCTGGGAAAGACCACAAGAAGCTGGAGAAGGGACAGACCTCGTCAACGGAGTTTTCTGATGAGCTTTCTTTCAGAAGGCTTGGTTCCGGAAGATGACCTGATGGAGGAAGACTTGAAGGTTGGTGAGTCAAGCAGTCAGACCCAGGTTAAAGAATAAAGAAAATGAGCCAAAGTTTCAAGTTCTGTTAGGTAACTTACCGGATAAGGTGGATTGCAAGATGATCCTGACTTTGCCAAGAGAGTTCATGGCAAAAACCAATCAGAATGAATCTTTGGAAAGGGATGTGGTGGATACTCAGTAAGCTTGCCATGAGGTAGTGATGCCAAAAGTTCCTCGAGGAGGTTATCTGAAGAAGGTTCTTCTCATTATCACTGACAGTCTAACCAAAGAACTATGTATTGGAGCTTACCTGTTATCCAGGTCTGTTATTAGGATAGGACGGAAGTCGGGGTGGCTGCACTGCGCTTTATATCTTAAGCAGTGTGCTTCTTCCCTTCAGAATGGATCGGTCAAGCTCTTCTTATCTTTCCCAACTCGAAAGCCAGCCAAGCCACTATTAAAAAAGTCTTAGTTAAAGCAAGGAGGCACGGATCAGGGAATGGAAAAGTCTTTGGATGAATGAATTTAGGTATCGAAGTTTGACTGTTTGACACTCTATCTTTCGATGGCGCTATCACTTTGGAGCGATAGCCGGAACTAATGACTGGTATTATAAAGCTAAACCTAGGATTCTACATAGCCTTTAAGTTAACAAAGGAAGAAAGGCTTGCCTAGATCTCGTATTCCATCTGCCATAGACGCTTTCTTTCTTTTTACTACGCAAGCAAGCCGGGGAGTGAGGAAAGCAGAAGTGGGACAGGAATAAACCAGTAGCAAGAAAAAGGGTACCAAGCATTCCGGGCATTCCTCTTATTAAAGGAATCGGTGAGTGAAGACAAGATCGGATCTTTAAGGCTGAAGTCTTTTTCTTCATCAAGAGTGAGAGATCCGTCTAAGAACAATAGAAGAGGGATATACCATCGAATCGGATCTTAGAGAAGTCTCGGTCTTCGTCCACACCTAGGACAGGGAAGAGGCAATGAAATTGATGAATGAATGAGGGATTCTTTTCTAGCCTAGTTCTTCCACATGAATACCATATGATAAAAAGAAAGACCGATTTACCTGTGTTAAGGATAGTGCACTAGAATCAATAGACTCTTATCGAATCCTCTGTGAGTGAGGGTACTCCTTATTTTCCT